TTGAGGGGTAAGGGATTAAATCCTTTTAAGAAATAAAGTTTTTGGTCGGAATATGAGCCGAGGGATCCCTTAACTATTTGGGATTAATCGAACGAATCACACTTTTACCACTAAACTATACCCGCTATGATACAATTATTGTATATAAATATTCCTTTTGTCGAGTAAGAAAATAGGATATATAATCAAGATATGATAGAATCCTAAAAGAATCAGGAAAATTCGAGCATTGACGTATCGATCTATTATATTTCTTCAAGAATTCTAATAGGATTAGGAAGAGAGGACTGATGGATTCTATATCATTTTGGCCTATATCATAGGAATGAAAATAAGCCTGCTTCTAATTATTGTTGTTTCAATAAAATAATTTCTAAATTTAGAATTGAAATCTTTTATAAATCAAAGAAGTCTTATTTATTTTGTATTTTATATATCAATCAATAGATAACATATTGATTAACATATTGATTGATATATTGATTAGTTGATTGTAATATTGATTTGAAGATATCTTTTTAGAGTCCGTACTTTACTTTAATCTAAATATTTACATTTAAATATCTACTAAATAATAAATAAATAAATAAAAATAAAATGGGAAGAACTTATAATGAAAATTTCATATATTTCTTATTTCTCGTTTTTTATTATTTGATTATTAGATTTTTATTATTTGATTATTAGATTTTTATTATTTGATTATTAGAATTATAGTAACTATAATAGAGAAATTCTATATTAGAATTTAGTATATATTAATTACTATATACTAAATACTAAACTAACACTTTTTTTTACTAAAGCTTTTTTTTTTCATTTCTAATAGAAAAAAAAGAATATATATATTATTAAAGTATATTCTCTATTTAATCTCTATTTAAAAATTTAAAATAGAGAATATTAAAATAATACTAGTAAAATAATAGAACTTAAAAATCAAAAATAATGAATGGAATAAAGAGATATAAAAAGAGATATCAAAAAACGAGGAAAATCAAAAATGGAACATACTAATTATCTTATTCTTTTTTCAATTGGGAGAGATGTGGGAGAGATGGCTGAGTGGACTAAAGCGTCGGATTGCTAATCCGTTGTACGAGTTATTCGTACCGAGGGTTCGAATCCCTCTCTTTCCGGTTCCGTTGATCACTCGGTATTTTTTTCTTTCAATTTTATCGAACCTTTTAATTTATGATTTATTTAATGGTTAAAAGTTAAAAAAAGTGAAAGTTAAAAAAAAAAAAGTAAAGTTAAAAATGTAGAATAAGGAAAATTCCTTATTTTTTATTCTTATTCTTCACGTCCAGGATTACGCCCCGGATCATTAGATAAAAACCCGAATATGAAGAGAGAAACAAAGAATATCACTACTGTGTAAACAAAGAGTTTGAGAGTAAGCATTATACAATCTCCAAGATCTTTTTTGGTTTGGAAAAAAAAGAAAATATATTCTCTATTTTTATACCATATATTCTATTTTGACACCAAGAAAGAAGGTGGTTTCTAAAAATAGAAAAGAATTTTTTAAAAATGAATTTTGAATAAGAGTCAAGGCTTTCATTGCCAAAAATCTTCTTTCATACCTAGAATTCATACTTAGAATTAGAAAGTACAGGGGACTCTAACTCTACTATTAATAATAGTATAATAATAGTAATAGGGTCCCTTTAAATTTAATGGAAAGGAAAAAGATTTTAAGTGAAGAAACTGCTTGATCCAGATTTTTGCGTATATACAATAACTTCAGTATTTGAATTGAAGGTTTATGCTATAACACTTATTTGATCTTATCAATTGCTAGAATTTTTTTTTGATCGAATAAATCATGAATTACCCTAGTACAGTATTTAAAATCTCATCGAAAACTTACAGCAGCTTGCCAAACAAAGGCTAATAGAAAAAAAAGCAAAGGGATTACTGGCATAACATCTACGATTGGATTCAAAAAAGCATATGCTTCGGGCAATTTTGTGAAGAAAAAACTGCTTGAATAAAAGGCAGAATTAAGACAGATACAAATCAAACTAAAAATATTAAGCATAACAAACATTTTGTTCTTGAAGATAATTGTATTCTGACTGAGTTATTATATGTTATTGCTATAACAATTGATAAAAAATAAGGTAGACCAAAAACCTTATTTGAAACTCCCCCAATCAAAAATCCTCCCATTCTCGAACCAAAAAAAAATAGAAGAAATCATATTTTCATACAATATGTTAATTGAATTATATATTATGATCAATAAATTCAGTTTAATTCTATATCTACACATATCAAAATCCAAACAACAAGATAATGCATTTCCTAACCTAGATATGTGATCGGGGAATTGACGAAGGGCCAATACCAATATTAGTTTTTAATAATGTTGAATAGAAATTGAAATGGGGCGTGGCCAAGCGGTAAGGCAACGGGTTTTGGTCCCGCTATTCGGAGGTTCGAATCCTTCCGTCCCAGAGTATACCGATTCTATATTCTACTATTCTATATCAAAATAAAGATTGCCTTTTTGAGCAACCTTCCTTTTTGAACAACCTTCTAGTATAATAAAGGAAATTATTCTTTGTTATTTTTAATGACTTTTCTCAGAATCATATCTTTTTCCGGGAATCATATCTGATTTTATCATTATTAAATTAAATATAAATATATAGGCAGACGTAATTCAATCTATTTAGTAAAGATGGAATTCAAAATCAATTTAATAATGGAGATGTGGGTTGATTCATACATCCTATTCACTTTACTTTGAATTACTTTAAGGAAAGAAAGGAATTACTTTAAGGAAAGAAAGATTTCAGAAAGATACTCAAGTCAACTACTGATAAAATGAGAAAATGCTTATATATATTCTTATCATTCTCTTTCATTGACATCCTTGTTTCCGTTTTTGTAATCTAAAAAAGAAGAAAAAGATTCTTATCCCTTATATTTAATGGTAAATATTGGTAATTATTTACCATAGAATATTCATAATCATAATTCATTTTAGTCACAATTGTTTAGTCTATCTGATAGGTGATAGACAAGGGTACCTCCTAGTATTTTGATTTTGTTGATTTTATCAATGAGTATGAAAAAAATAACAACTGAAATCTTCCCTTCTACTAGTCTTTTTATCCACCACTCCACTGAAAAAAAAAAAGGAGGGTTCTTTTTCAACATATCTATTTGTTTAAAATCGTTCATGGTTTAATCTTCATATGTGGATTTACCTCTCTTAGAATGATAAAAAAAAAAACGTTACCATAAACCGTTATTCAAATAATTATATCCAGTCAAATAACTTGAACATTTCAAAATAATTTATTTCTTCGCCTTATTGCTAATATTCAAATTGTCAATCAAAAAAATATTCATATAACATGGGTTAAATTCAATTCTTTCTGATATTTTTTCAGAAATTAACCAATAGAAGTTAAAATAAAAAAATCTATATTTAGAATATAGTAATATTACTCTAATTACTATATTAATTAATATAGACCTGCCAATATATACCCGTGAACCAATGACTATTCATGATTCCATAATAGAATTGAATCAATTACATACCGATTCAAAACTCAAGAAATGTTATGGTAAAACTTCGTTTGAAACGATGTGGTAGAAAGCAACGTGCGACTTGAAGGACATGATCGGCTGTGGATTCTTACATCCACTCTATCCTATAGTATATAGGAATGAAGTTGCTCCCGGCTCGACATCATTTGTTCTGTTCTACACTAGAACCTTCATTTTTTGTTTTGTTGGTTTGTAATGTCAATAGTACATGATGGAGCTCGAGTAGAAAGTAGTGATTTCTTTTTTGGGGACAAGAATCTAAGGTTAGTACTAATCAATAAGTTGGAACAACTTCGTAAGTATATTTCCAATCTAAAAATGGAAAGGATCCCATTCGAGCAAGTTTCAAATCCAAGAATAAAGCTTGTTGGAATTGGCAAAATTCTTTTGATCAAGTGTATCGCGAAAGAATCAAACTAATAATTGATTCTTTAGATAGAAAGAAATCACAAAGGGGGTATGTTGCTGCCATTTTGAAAGGAGTAAAGATCACCGAAGTAATGTCTAAACCCAAAGATTCAAGGCAAAGATAAAAGATCCTGGAACAAGGAAAAAACATTTTCGATTGTCTCAATAATTAAAATTCGATCAAAATAAAATGAAGAATCAAAATAGATTCTCAAAAGACAAACAAAAAGCAAACAAAAAGGAAAGGGGATTCGAGATCACTCAAGAAATAAAATGTCTAAGCTAAGGGGTTTGGTTTCCTTTGAGCTATTTCAAAGCTATACAACTTGAGTTAGGGGAGTACGAATGATTTTCATTTTCTTCTTCGTATTTTTTCTTTTTTGTTTTCAAACAAAAAAGAAAAAATACGAAGAAGAAAAAGGGATTTTAATCCCGGCCTAATTGATTTATTTTGGATCTTTTTGACATTCTAATTCTATACATAGATAGATTTTTGAATCATTTTTCTCGAGCCGTACGAGGAGAAAACTTCTTATACGTTTCTAGGGGGGGGGCTTTTTTATCTACTTCTATCCCAATGAGCCATTTACCGAATCGTTGCAATTGATGTTCGATCTCGAAGAGAAGGAAGAGATCTTCGGAAAGTGGGTTTTTATGACCCGATAAAAAATCAAACCTATTTAAATATTCCTGCTATTCTCTATTTCCTTGAAAGGGGTGCTCAACCCACAGGAACCGTTCATGATATTATAAAGAAGGCGGGGATTTTTACGGAATTTCGCCTTAATCAAACGTAACTTACTTAATGAAATACACTACAAAAAAAAGGAGGGTGTGGATAACTCGTATATATATAGCTTTGTATAATCTTTTCCTTATTTTATTAGTTATTAGCCCTCCTTCTTTTCTTTTGTTTTATTCATACTATAGTCATATCTCTTTTTCTAAGATAGAATGGCGTATTCTATAAATGACAAAAATCGGTTTTTTTTTCATTTTCAAAAATGGAATTCAATTTCAAT